CGATCCTATGGGTCTAGCTATCGATCTGTATATATATAGATAATGATCTGGCGGGCCTCTTTTAATGAAGTAAAAAAAAAAATACCTTTCCCTTGATCTCATGCCTTAATTTAATAAGGTGGTAAAAGGTGCTAATAAGTCATACAGCATTAATAGATTCGTGGTAAAATCCCTCTATGATACGTTTTATTAGAAATTTTGGCCGATACCAATAAAGGGATCAAATGGTATATAGTTTCTTTTGTTGATAGATTGGAGGATTAGAAAGATGACTATTGCTTTCCAATTGGCTGTTTTTGCATTAATTGCTACTTCAGCAATCTTACTGATTAGTGTACCTGTTGTATTTGCTTCTCCTGATGGTTGGTCAAATAACAAAAATGTTGTATTTTCCGGTACATCATTATGGATTGGATTAGTCTTTTTGGTGGGTATCCTTAATTCTCTCATCTCTTGAACCTATTTGTTCTATTTAGATCCAAAAATGAAATGATCCCCTCCTAATTCTTTCATTTTCAGGTTGTGAGACCCATTAAAATGAAATATAAGTCCCCAAAATGCAAATAAAGAAAAAAAAAATGAAAGGGAGGGGTCAAACAAACTTCTTATATTTAACTATTTAAAAATGAAATTAAAAAATATATATTAATTAAATAATTTTATTATACTATTTATTTATATTTATAATATATTATTATTTATATTTATAAATAGTAGAAATTTTCTATAATATTTATAATACTATTTTGATAATAATATTTTTTTGATAATAACTAATTTTATTATTATTAAAATTAAATGATTATAATTTTAAATTTATATATTCTAATTTCACTATATAGTTATTGTTAACTATATATAGTATTTCTATTAGAATAATATCTAATTTTATACAATTCAAATTTGATATTATTCTAATTACTATTAATATTTTTAATAATTTATAAAGAATCTAAATTCATTTTTTATTAAATGAAAATAAATTTTATTAAATGAAAATAAGCATTTTGCAATTACTCTGAAAGACAAAGGAGTATCTGATCTAACTCTGCACAAATATGGCCCATCCATTGTGTATCAAGAACAAGCGGATATAGTTGAATGGTAAAATTTCTCTTTGCCAAGGAGAAGATGCGGGTTCGATTCCCGCTATCCGCCCAGGGTAATGGGTTCATTTTTTTTTTTTTAATAGGATAAAGAATTAAGTATAGTTGACAGTGATAGTAGAGTGGTTCTATCCTCTTCACTTCTATACTATTCCCTTCTTTTCCTCCTGCCCACCCCAAAATAAAAAGAAAAAAATAGTAATTAATTACTAGTTACCGGAGTCAAACCTCCATTTTTTGTCAAAAAAAATGTTGCGGAGACGGGATTTGAACCCGTGACCTCAAGGTTATGAGCCTTGCGAGCTACCAAGCTGCTCTACCCCGCGACGAAGAGAGGGACTGGGAACTAATGGACAAAGAAGGATTGAGTACACCCCTCTACCATATTGGTACAAATAGAATAGCCTATTTATACAGAATGGTAAAGGGGCTCCTCTATGATCATAGAAATGAATATAAAAAATGAAACGATATTTTAATGCTTACCAACTTGACCTTGTTGCTCCAGGCAACAAACATGCATGAACCATTTCACGAAGTATGTGTCCGGATAACCCAAAGTCTCGATAGTTAGCTCTCGGTCTTCCGGTTGAAAAACAACGTCGATGAAGACGTGTAGGTGCACTATTACGCGGTGGGGATTGTAACTTTCCGTGAATTTCCCATTTCTCACTCAACAATGGAACTTTACCTATTTCTTTTTTGGGGGATCGACGAATCAAATGATATTTTTGTTCCAATTTTTGCCTCTTCTTTTCCCTCTGAATTAAACCTTTTCTTGCCATAATGGTTCGGTTCTTCCTATTAGTATCAATGATAAAAGTCGGATCCTAGATGTAGAAATAGTAGAAATATAAGAAGGCGGACCCCCTTCTGCATCGAAAGAAATGATATTATCGAGGATATAACACATAAGAATTAACCAAATTTGCCCGATGTAGAGGCAATCAAGAAAGCCGCGTAAGTGAATATATAACCTACAGAAAAATGGGCTAATCCAACCAATCTTGCTTGCACAATGGAAAGAGCTACCGGTTTATCTCTCCATCGAATTAAATTAGCCAAAGGTGTGCGTTCATGAGCCCATGCTAAAGTTTCAATCAATTCTTGCCAATATCCACGCCAGGAAATTAAGAACATAAATCCAGTAGCCCAAACAAGATGTCCAAATAAGAACATCCACGCCCAAACTGATAAACTATTCATACCAAAAGGGTTATATCCGTTGATAAGTTGTGAAGAGTTTAACCATAGATAATCTCTTAACCATCCCATCAAATAAGTGGAAGATTCATTAAACTGTGAAACGTTACCCTGCCATAATGTGATGTGCTTCCAATGCCAATAAAAAGTAACCCATCCAATGGTATTTAACATCCAAAAAACTGCCAAAT